CGTAATAATAGAGTTCTCATGTTTATTATTTGTATAAATATTTAATTTATAATTTTTAATACTAAATAAATTTATTTATTAAAATTATATTTATTAAAATTTATTGTGAAAATTTTTATTTTAATTTATAAAGTTTTATTTTGGCTTTAAAGTTTATTATCAGTTTAATTTATATGTAAATTTTTGTGAGAATTTTTATTTATTTTAATAGTAAATAATTTTTTTATTAGTCGCAGTAATTAATATTATTAATTAAGGAAACTTAGAAATAGTAATATTGAAGAGTATTGGCTAAATTTGTGCCAGCAGCCGCGGTTATACGAATAATGCAAATAAATTTTTTTAGTTGGAGTTAAATTGATTATATGTGAAATAAAAATAAATTTATTAGGTGAAATTTTAAATTTATAATAATTTTAAATAAAATAATTAAAGCTTGGAAATTTTATTTATAAACTAGGATTAGATACCCTATTATTTAAAATGTATGTTTAAAAACTAAGGTAGTAGTAGTTATGTTCTTGAAACTTAAAAAATTTGGCGGTATTTTAGTCTATTCAGAGGAACCTGTCTTGTAATCGATAATCCACGATGGACCTTACTTAAGTTTGTAATCAGTTTATATACCGTCGTTATTAGAATATTTTATAAGAAAGTTAATTTTCAAGATTTTTTAAAAGAAAATATATCAGATCAAGGTGTAGCTTATATTTAAGTATTGATGGGTTACAATAAAATTATTTAAATGAATATAAATTTGAAAAATTTATTGAAAGTGGATTTGATAGTAAAATTATAGAGATTAATAATTTGATTTTAGCTCTAAAATATGCACACATCGCCCGTCACTCTTATTACTAAGGTAAGATAAGTCGTAACATAGTAGATGTACTGGAAAGTGTACCTAGAATGCAATTTAAAGCTTATTCAGTAAAGCATTTCATTTACATTGAAAAGATTTTTGTGCAAATCAATATAAATTGATTAAATTTTATTTATTAATGTTTTTTTTAAAAATTATAAATTATTAAAAGTAATTATTATGTGATTTGTTTAAGTATTTTATAAAGAAAAAATAATTTTAATTATAGTTAAATAGTATTGTGAAAGAAAATTGAAATAATTTGAAAAATTAATATTTTAAAAGAAAATTTAATTTATTGTACCTTGTGTATCAGGGTTTATTAAATAAAAATTATTTATTATAATTTTCTCGATTTTAAAAGAGTTAATATATTATAAAAGTTAATGTGACAAAATTATTTTGTATAGTATATTAGAAATGAAATGTTATTCGTTTTTAAAGGTATCTAGTTCTTTAAGAAATAAATTTAATTTAGAAATATTATATTATTTAGTTAAATGAATTAACTAATTAATTATTTTATTTTAATATTTTATGGGATAAGCTATAAAATAAATTATTAAAAATTATTAAATAATTTAATAAATGTAAGCTTAGAAATAGCTATTATTAATGAAATTGTTATAATTTATTTTATAATATTTATTATTTATTAAATTTTAATTATGTATTAAGGTATTTATTTTAATTATAAAAATGAAAAAATAATGATAAAATTAGTATATTATTTTGTATAAATATAATAAATTGATAAGTTTTTATAAAGAACTCGGCAAAAATAATGTTCGCCTGTTTAACAAAAACATGTCTTTTTGAATTTTTTTAAAAGTCTAGCCTGCCCACTGAATAATTTAAATGGCCGCAGTATACTAACTGTGCAAAGGTAGCATAATCATTAGTCTTTTAATTGAAGGCTGGTATGAATGGTTGGACGAGATATTAACTGTTTCATAAAAATTTATAATAGAATTTTATTTTTTAGTCAAAAAGCTAAAATATAATTAAAAGACGAGAAGACCCTATAAATCTTTATATACATAGGTTATTAGAATTTTGTAGATTTTTTTTGTTATAATAATTAATTGTATTTTATTGGGGTGATATTAAAATTTAATAAACTTTTAATTTTAAAAATCATTAATTTATGAATAGTTGATCCGTTAATAACGATTAAAAAAATAAGTTACTTTAGGGATAACAGCGTAATTTTTTTGGAGAGTTCATATCGATAAAAAAGATTGCGACCTCGATGTTGGATTAAGATATAATTTTAGGTGTAGCCGCTTAAATTTTAAGTCTGTTCGACTTTTAAATTCTTACATGATCTGAGTTCAAACCGGTGTAAGCCAGGTTGGTTTCTATCTTTAAAAAATTAAAATATTTCAGTACGAAAGGACCTAATATTTAATAAATAATTATTTTTATATTGAATATAATTAATTTATACTATTTTGGCAGATTAGTGCAATAAATTTAGAATTTATTTATGTAATTTTTATTACAAATAGTACTTGTTTTTTGTAGAAAATTTATTATTTATTGTTGGTAGTTTATTATTAATTATTTTTGTATTAGTAAGAGTTGCATTTTTAACTCTTTTAGAGCGTAAGGTTTTAGGATATATTCAAATTCGTAAGGGTCCTAATAAGGTTGGTATTGCAGGTATTCCTCAGCCTTTTTGTGATGCAATCAAATTATTTACTAAGGAACAAACTTATCCTTTATTATCTAATTATATTTCTTATTATTTTTCTCCTATTTTTTCTTTATTCCTTTCTTTATTAGTTTGAATATGTATACCTTTATTTGTGAAGCTTTTTTCTTTTAATTTAGGTTTATTATTTTTTTTGTGTTGTACTAGATTAGGAGTATATACTGTAATAATTGCTGGTTGATCTTCTAATTCAAACTATGCTTTACTAGGAGGATTACGGGCAGTTGCTCAGACTATTTCTTATGAAGTAAGTTTAGCTTTAGTTTTATTGAGATTTATTTTTTTGATTGGAGGTTATAATATATTAATATTTTATAAGTATCAGTTATTTATTTGATTTTTATTTATTATATTTCCAATAGCTCTAGTTTGGTTTAGAATTTCTTTAGCAGAAACAAATCGAACTCCTTTTGATTTTGCAGAAGGTGAATCTGAATTAGTTTCAGGGTTTAATGTAGAATATAGAAGAGGGGGATTTGCTTTAATTTTTTTAGCTGAATATGCAAGTATTTTATTTATAAGAATGTTGTTTTGTGTAATATTTTTAGGTAGAGATGTGTTTTCTTTATTATTTTATATTAAATTAACTTTTATTTCTTTTATGTTTATTTGGGTACGAGGAACTTTACCTCGATTCCGGTATGATAAATTAATATATTTAGCTTGAAAGAGCTTTTTACCTTTTTCATTAAATTTTTTATTATTTTTTGTAGGGTTTAAGGTTTTTTTGATTTATTTAATTTAAATATTTATTTTTAGTAAAGTTAATAGAAAATTTAATTTCTATCTTATGTTTTCAAAACATATGCTTATTTCAAGCTCATTAACTAGTTTAATAAATTATCTCATCATTTAATAATTAGTGGATTAAATATGAAGTAAGAAAAATATACTACGGTTAAAATTTGTCCAATTAGAACATAAGGTTCTTCTACAGGTCGAGCTCCAATTCATGTTAATAAAATTACAGTTACTGTTATTAATCAAAATAAAATTTGGTTAATTGGATAAAATTGAATACCTCGGAATTTACTTAAATGATAAAATGGAAGAATGGCTAAGATGGCAATAGATAATACAAGGGCAATTACTCCACCTAATTTATTAGGGATTGAACGTAAAATTGCGTATGCAAATAAAAAGTATCATTCAGGTTGAATGTGAACAGGTGTAACTAGTGGATTAGCTGGAATAAAATTATCAGGATCTCCTAATAAGTAAGGATTAATTAAAACTAATAAGATTAAGATTATAGTTATTACTACAAATCCTACAATATCCTTAAAGGTAAAGTATGGGTGGAATGGAATTTTGTCAATATTTGAATTTAGTCCTATAGGATTGTTAGACCCTGTTTCATGAAGAAATAAAATGTGGATTATTGTTATTGCAAGGACGATAAAAGGTAAAATGAAATGGAAGGTAAAAAATCGTGTAAGAGTTGCATTATCAACTGCGAATCCTCCTCATACTCATTGTACTAAGTCAATTCCTAGGTAAGGAATGGCTGAGAGTAAGTTAGTAATTACTGTAGCTCCTCAAAAAGATATTTGTCCTCATGGTAATACATATCCTATAAAGGCAGTTCCTATTACTAAAAATAAAATAATGACTCCTACTAATCAAGTAGGGGTAAATAAATATGATCCATAATAAATTCCTCGTCCTACATGTAAATAAATACAAATAAAGAAGAATGATGCACCATTAGCATGTATAGTTCGTAATAATCATCCATAATTTACGTCTCGACAAATATGGTTAACACTATTGAAAGCTAGATTGATGTCTGCTGTGTAATGTATAGCTAGAAATAGTCCAGTAAGAATTTGAATTATTAAGCATAAAAATAAAAGTGATCCAAAATTTCATCATGCGGAAATATTAATAGGTGCAGGTAGGTCTACTAGAGCTCTATTTGCAATTCTAAGAATAGGGTGTTTAACTCGTAAAGGTTTGTTCATTAGTTAAATATAGGTCGTAAGGGTCCCTTAAATATTTTAGTAATTTTAACTACAGCGATTAATGTAATTAATAGATAATTTATTAATATAATAGTTAATAAATTAGTTGGATAATTATATAATTTTATAAGAGATAGAGAATTTTCTATAATATATGAATCTATATTAAATATTGATTTAATTTCTATATTTGTATATTGTATTAGAATATTTTTATCTATGAAAATTAAAATATAAATTCTTAATAAAAATATAATAATTGTTGTTATTATTAATTTAATTGAAAATGTGAATATTTCATTAGAAGCTAGGGATGTTACATAAATAAATAAGACTAGTATTCCACCTAAAAACACTAAAAATAAAATATAGGAAAATCAGAATGTTTTAGTTATTAATCCTGATGTTAAACAGATTAATGTTGTTTGGATTAGTAAAGTTAATCCTATAGCTAATGGGTGTTTTATATTAAAAAAAATAAAATTAAAAATAAGTAATAATGTTATTAAAATTCATTGAATAATATCAAGAGGTAGTTTAATTAAAATATTAATTTTGGGGATTAATGATAAAGAATTTTCTTTTCTCTTGAAGTTTTAAAAGAATATCTCTTATTTTTGATTTACAAGACCAATGTTTTTATTAAACTATTAAAACTAATGTTAACAATTTTAAATTGATTTTTATCGAGTATTTTATTTATTATAGGGGTGTTTACTTTTGTTTCTAATCGTAAGCATTTATTATCTATACTGTTAAGATTAGAATATATTGTTTTAAGATTATTTTTGTTATTATTTATTTATTTAAATATACTTAATTTTGAATTTTTTTTTAGAATAATATTTTTAACTTTTAGAGTTTGTGAAGGAGCCTTAGGTCTTTCTATTTTAGTAAGAATGATTCGTACACATGGTAATGATTATTTTCAGAGATTTAATATTTTGCAATGTTAAAAATTATTGTTTTTATTTTATTTTTATTTCCTTTATGTTTAATATATAATACTTATTGAATGGTTCAGGGTTTATTATTTTTATTAAGATTTATTTTTATTATAATAAATATATATAGAAATTATTTTATGTCTATTTCTTATTTTTTAGGGTGTGATATAATTTCTTACGGGTTAATTTTATTAAGTTTATGAATTATTTCTTTAATATTAATGGCTAGAGAATCTGTCTATAAGTATAATAATTATGTAAATTTATTTTTAGTTAATATTATTTTATTATTAGTATTATTAGTATTAACTTTTAGAAGAATAAGATTGTTTATATTTTATTTATTTTTTGAAAGAAGATTAATTCCCACATTGTTTCTTATTTTAGGTTGAGGGTATCAGCCTGAACGTTTGCAGGCAGGTGTATATTTATTATTTTATACATTATTGGTTTCTTTACCAATATTAGTAGGAATTTTTTATACTTATAAGGTTACAGGTACTATAAATTTTTATTTATTAAATAATTATATATTTGAATTGGAAATTTTGTATTTTTCATTAGTAATAGCATTTTTAGTTAAAATACCAATATTTTTAGTTCATTTATGACTTCCTAAAGCTCATGTAGAAGCTCCTGTTTCGGGATCTATGATTTTAGCAGGAATTATGTTAAAATTAGGGGGTTATGGATTATTACGAGTTTTACCTTTTTTACAGTTTATGGGACTAAAGTTTAATTATATTTGAGTAAGAATTAGTTTAGTAGGAGGAGTATTGGTTAGTCTAATTTGTTTACGTCAAACGGATTTAAAGGCTTTAATTGCTTATTCGTCAGTTGCTCATATAGGAATTGTTTTAGCGGGACTAATAACAATAACTTATTCTGGTCTTTGTGGATCTTATACTTTAATGATTGCTCATGGATTATGTTCTTCAGGTTTATTTTGTTTGGCGAATATTTCTTATGAACGGTTGGGAAGTCGTAGATTATTAATTAATAAGGGATTGTTAAATTTTATACCGTCAATAGCTCTATGGTGGTTTTTATTGAGTTCTGCTAATATAGCAGCTCCTCCTACATTAAATTTATTAGGAGAAATTTCTTTAATTAATAGTATTGTTAGTTGATCTTGAGTTACTATATTGATATTATCTTTATTATCCTTTTTTAGAGCAGCCTATACTTTGTATTTATATGCTTACAGACAACATGGTAAAATTTTTTCGGGGGCGTATTCATTTAGTGGGGGTTCTGTTCGAGAGTTTTTACTTTTATTTTTACATTGATTTCCTTTAAATTTATTAATTTTGAGGGGAGATATATGTATACTATGATTATGTTTAAATAGTTTAAGTAAAATATTGATTTGTGGTGTCATTGATGAGAGTTATTCTCTTTAAACCGTGAAATATTTATCAATTTGTACAATTAGATTTATTAGATTATTTTTTTTTAGATTATCTAGTTTTTTATCGGGTATTATTTTTATTATAAATGATTATAGAATTTTTATTGAATGAGAAGTTTTATCTTTTAATTCAATAAGAATTGTAATAACTTTTTTATTTGATTGAATAAGTTTAATTTTTATATCATTTGTTCTAATAATTTCTTCTTTAGTAATTTTTTACAGAAAGGAATATATAAGAAGTGATTATAAAATTAATCGGTTTATCATATTAGTATTAATATTTGTTAGTTCTATAATATTATTAATTATTAGTCCTAATTTAATTAGAATTTTATTAGGTTGAGATGGATTAGGTCTTGTTTCTTATTGTTTAGTAATTTATTTTCAAAATGTAAAGTCTTATAATGCTGGTATATTAACAGCTTTATCTAATCGAATTGGAGATGTAGCTTTATTATTAGCAATTGCTTGAATATTAAATTATGGAAGATGAAATTATGTATTTTATTTAGAAGTTATAAAAAGAGATTTAGAAATATTAATTATTGGAAGATTAGTTATATTAGCTGCAATAACTAAAAGTGCTCAGATTCCTTTTTCGTCCTGGTTACCTGCTGCAATAGCGGCTCCTACTCCTGTTTCTGCCTTAGTTCATTCTTCTACTTTAGTAACGGCAGGAGTTTATTTATTAATTCGATTTAATATTGTTTTAAGAAGATCTTGAATGGGAAATTTTTTGTTATTAATTTCTGGGTTAACAATGTTTATAGCAGGATTAGGGGCTAATTATGAGTTTGATTTAAAGAAGATTATTGCTTTGTCCACATTAAGTCAATTGGGATTAATAATAAGTATTCTATCAATAGGTTATTATAAATTAGCATTTTTTCATTTATTAACTCATGCTTTATTTAAGGCTTTATTATTTATATGTGCAGGGGCTATTATTCATAATATAAATAATTGTCAAGATATTCGATTGATGGGTAGTTTGAGAATAATAATGCCTTTAACTTCTTCTTGTTTTAATGTAGCTAATTTAGCTTTATGTGGGATACCTTTTTTAGCTGGGTTTTATTCAAAGGATTTAATTTTGGAAATAGTTTCTTTATCTTATATTAATATATTTTCTTTTTTTTTATATTTTTTTTCTACAGGATTAACAGTTTGTTATTCATTTCGATTAGTTTATTATACAATAACAGGAGATTCTAATTTTTCTTCATTAAATATATTAAATGATGAAGGTTGAATTATATTAAAGAGTATAATAGGTTTATTAATTTTAAGAATTTTTGGGGGAAGTATATTAAGATGATTAATTTTCCCTAGTCCTATAGTTATTGTTTTACCTTTTTATTTAAAGTTATTAACTTTATTTGTTTGTATTGTAGGAGGATTAATGGGTTATTTAATTTCAAATGTTTCTTTATTTTTTTTTAATAAGGCTTTAAATAATTATAATTCATCTTATTTTTTAGGGTCAATGTGATTTATACCTTATATTTCTACTTACGGAATTATAAATTATTCTTTAATTGTTGGTAAATTAGTTGTTAAATCTTTTGATCAAGGTTGATCTGAATATTTTGGAGGACAACAATTATATTATAATTTAGTAAAAAATTCTCAATTAAATCAGGTTTTACAAAATAATAATTTAAAGATCTATTTATTAAGTTTTATTCTTTGAATTATAGTTATGTATACGTATATAATTTGTTTTTATTCAAATAGCTTATAGTTAGAGTATGACACTGAAGATGTTAGGGAGATAAATTTATCTTTGAATATTAAGTGAATTTTTTTTAGTAATTTATAAAAAAAATATTTTTAATTTTACAATGAAAATGTAATGTTTTAATTAAACTATATAAATTAAAGAAGTATAAATGGAATTTAACCATTAAAAGATAAAAGTTAGCAGCTTTTTCTTGAACATCATACTTCTTTAATTGGAGTATGAATCTCAATTCTATCATTAACAGTGATAAGCCTCTTTTTGGCTTCAATTAAAGAATAAGGGTAATTTATACCTAAGATTAGGTCGAAACTAATTGCAATTTATCGCTTCATATTCAAGGTAGATTGAATAATCAATACTTTTTGAATGCAAATCAAATGTTATAGTTAACTACAACCCTTTAGTTAGATCAGTTTAGTATTCCTTGATTTCATTCATGATAAAGTCCAATAAGCAAAATTAGAATAAAAATAATTGATGTAGTTGTTCATATAAAAAGATTTGAGAATTTAATAATACAAATAATTGGTAAGATTAATGCAATTTCTACATCAAAAATTAAAAAAATAATTGTAATTAAAAAGAATCGAAGAGAAAAAGGTAAACGAGAAGAAGATTTTGGATCAAATCCACATTCAAATGGAGAAGATTTTTCTCGATCAACTAATGTTTTTTTTGATAAAATAGATGCTAATAGTATTACTACTACAGAAATTGTTAAAATAATTAAACTTATTGTTAAAATTGATAAAATTATCTATACTATTAATAATAGACCATATGATTGGAAGTCAAATATACTTTTTATACTATATAGATAATTAATTAACCTCCTCATCAATAAATTGATACATAAAGGAATAGTCATACAATATCAACAAAGTGTCAGTATCAGGCAGCAGCTTCAAATCCAAAATGATGATTTTTTGAAAAATGATTATTTAAATGTCGGATTAAACAGATTAGTAAAAATGTAGTTCCAATTAATACGTGAATTCCATGGAATCCTGTTGCTATAAAAAAAGTTGATCCATAAACTGAGTCTGCAATAGTAAAAGGAGCTTCAATATATTCATAAGCTTGTAGAATTGTAAAATAAATTCCTAAAGTTACTGTAAAGAATAAACTTTGTGCTGCTTGAGAATGATTTCCTTCTATTAATCTATGATGTGCTCAAGTTACAGTAATTCCTGAAGTCAATAAAATTACTGTATTTAAAAGAGGAATTTGGAAGGGGTTAAATGGTTCAATTCCTATAGGGGGTCAGATAGCCCCTAATTCAATAGATGGGGATAAACTTCTGTGAAAGAAAGCTCAAAAAAAAGATACGAAAAATAAAACTTCTGATAAAATAAATAAAATTATTCCTCATCGTAGTCCTGTGGTAACAGCTTCAGTATGAAGACCTTGAAAAGTACCTTCACGGGAAACATCTCGTCATCATTGATAGACAGTTAAAATGGTAATAATATTTCCTAGAAGGAATAAAGATATGTTATATTGGTGGAATCATTTTACTATTCCAGCAACAGTTGTTATTGCTCCAATTGAGGCAGTTAAAGGTCATGGTCTATAATCTACTAAATGAAATGGATGGTTTGAGTGAGTTGACATTAATTTACTTCTCTAGAATAAAGAGTAGAAAGAACAGCAAATACATATGATTGAATTATTGCAACTGCTGATTCTAAAACTAATAAGGCAATTTGAGTAATAATTAATACTCTTAGGAGAATAGTAGATATTGAGGGACCAGTATTTCCTAAAAGAGTAAGTAATAAATGTCCTGCAATTATATTAGCAGTTAATCGAACTGCTAAAGTTCCAGGTCGAATAATATTTCTAATTGTTTCAATACATACTATAAATGGTATTAATACAGCAGGGGTTCCTTGAGGGACTAAATGAGCAAATATATGTTGAGTATTATTGATTCATCCAAATAGTATAAAACTAATTCATAAAGGTAAAGCTAGAGTTAATGTCAAAGTTAAATGACTTGTTCTTGTAAAAATATATGGGAATAATCCTATGAAATTATTAAATAAAATTATTGAAAATAGCGAGACAAATAGAAAGGTTGAACCGTTAGCTCCTATAGGACCTAATAGTGTTTTGAATTCCTTATGAAGTGTTAATAGAATATTATTTCAAAAAATATGATATCGAGATGGTATAAGTCAATAAGCTGAGGGAATTATTAAAATTCCTAAAAAGGTTCTTAGTCAATTTAATGATAAATTAAAAATACTAGAAGAAGGGTCGAACACTGAAAATAAGTTTGTTATCATTTTCAATTTAATGAATTTATGTTTTGTGTTTTAATCGAAAGACTTGATTTAGGTATAGAGGGAATAAAAGAATAATAATTTATTATATTAAAAATTACGAATGCAATAGAAAAGATAATAAATAAACTTAATCAACCAATTGGTGCTATTTGAGGGATTAAAAAATATCAATAAATTGATAATTTTAGTTTGACAAACTAATGTTATTTATTTAACTAATTTTTTCATTAGAAGTAAGTGCTAATTTACTATAAAATGGTTTAAGAGACCAGTACTTGCTTTCAGTCATCTAATGAAGAGTTTATATTATTAGAAATTCATTTGATAAAATAATTTACAGGAATTCTTTCAATTACAATTGGTATAAAACTATGGTTAGCTCCACAAATTTCTGAACATTGTCCATAAAATAAACCTGGTCGGTTAATTAAGAAATTAGTTTGATTTAATCGTCCAGGAGTTCCATCGACCTTTACTCCTAAGGCAGGGATTGTTCAGGAATGAATTACGTCAGCAGCTGTTACTAAAATTCGAATTTGAGAATTTATTGGCAGTACTACTCGATTATCTACATCTAATAATCGGAATCTGTCTAAAGATAATTCATTTGTAGGAATTATATAAGAATCAAATTCAATATTATTAAAGTCTGAATATTCATAACTTCAATATCATTGATGACCAATAGTTTTTAAAGTAATAGAAGGCTCATTAATTTCATCGAGTAAGTATAAAAGACGAAGGGAAGGGAAAGCAATAAATAAAAGAATAATTGCTGGTAAAATAGTTCAAATAATTTCAATAGTTTGTCCATGTAAAAGGTATCGATTTACATATTTGTTAAATAATAATATAATTATTAAGTAACCTACTAAAACAGTAATTATTACTAGAATTAATAAAGTATGATCATGAAAAAAAATTAATTGTTCTATTAATGGAGAAGAACTATCTTGTAGACCTAAATTTGCTCATGTTGACATTAGTGATTCTAATAAAAGTAAAATACTTTATATATGGAGCTTAAATCCATTGCACTAATCTGCCATATTAGAAATTAGTTAATAATGGCAATTCAGAATAACTATGTTCAGCTGGTGGAGTATTTTGAAGTCATTCAATAGATGAATTTAGTTGAACAGGGAATATTACTTGTCGTTGGGATGCTAAACTTTCTCAGATAATAAAGAAGAAAAATAAAATTCCTAATAAAGAGATAGTTGATCCAATAGTTGAGATTACATTTCAAGCTGTATAGGCATCTGGATAGTCAGAGTATCGTCGTGGTATACCTGCAAGCCCTAGGAAATGTTGAGGAAAGAATGTTAAATTTACTCCTGTAAATATAATAGTAAATTGACTTTTCAGTATTTTATTATTTAATGTTAATCCTGTAAATAAAGGGTATCAATGAACAAATCCAGCTATGATAGCAAATACAGCTCCTATAGAAAGAACATAGTGAAAATGAGCTACTACATAATATGTATCATGTAAAATAATGTCAATAGATGAATTAGCTAAGACTACTCCAGTTAACCCTCCTACTGTAAATAAAAATACAAATCCTAAGGCTCATAGAGTAGCTGGTGAATAATTTAGTTGAGTTCCGTAAAGGGTAGCAAGTCAGCTAAAAATTTTAATTCCTGTCGGAACAGCAATAATTATAGTTGCTGATGTAAAATATGCTCGTGTATCTACGTCTATTCCTACTGTAAATATATGATGTGCTCATACAATGAAGCCTAAAAGACCAATTGCTAATATTGCATAAATTATTCCTAAAGATCCAAATGTTTCCTTTTTACCTGACTCTTGACTAATAATATGAGAAATTATTCCAAATCCTGGTAAAATTAAAATATATACTTCGGGATGCCCAAAAAATCAAAATAAATGTTGGTATAAAATTGGATCTCCTCCCCCTGCTGGATCAAAGAATGAAGTATTAATATTTCGGTCAGTTAATAATATAGTAATTGCTCCTGCAAGAACAGGAAGGGAAAGTAATAAAAGTAGAGCTGTGATTACTACTGATCAAACAAATAAAGGTATTCGGTCGAAAGTAATACCTGTAGATCGTATATTAATAACTGTAGTAATAAAATTTACTGCCCCTAAAATTGAGGAAATTCCAGCTAAATGAAGTGAGAAAATAGCTAAATCAACAGAAGCCCCTCCATGAGCAATATTAGAAGATAAGGGAGGATAAACAGTTCATCCTGTTCCAGCTCCATTTTCTACTATACTGCTTACTAGAAGCAATGTTAATGCTGGAGGTAAAAGTCAAAAACTTATATTATTTATTCGAGGAAAGGCTATGTCTGGGGCTCCTAATATAATTGGAACTAATCAATTTCCAAATCCTCCAATTATAATTGGTATTACTATAAAAAAAATTATAATGAAGGCGTGAGCTGTAACAATTACATTATAAATTTGATCATCTCCAATTAATGCACCAGGATGACCTAATTCTGCTCGAATAAGAATTCTTAATGAAGTTCCTACTATACCTGCTCAAGCTCCGAAAATAAAGTATAAAGTTCCAATATCTTTATGATTAGTAGAGAATAACCATTGTTGCGATTAAATGGCTGAAATTTAGGCAATAGACTGTAAATCTATTTATGAGAGTTATTCTCTTTAATCATAAATAATTGGCTTTATAGTCAATAATGACATTAGACTGCAATTCTAAAGGAGTAAATATTTACTAAGGCTTAAAAGATTATTCTTATATTTATAGCTTTGAAGGCTATTAGTTTATTTAACTTAAAGCCTTAAAGCAGGAAATATAAAGAAAATATTAAAAATAATCCTATAGAAGAAAAGAAAGAATAAGTTATAAAAGTTCTTAAGTAAGTTGAATTATATGAAGAATTAATTATTCAATTATTTTCATGATAATTAAGTATAAATGCTCTATATGACAGTCGTATATAAAAATACAGTGTAATTAATGTTATTAAAACCATAAAAGTTAATAAAAATAATTGATTATTTATTGTTAATGATTGAATTACCAATCATTTTGGTAAAAATCCTAAAAATGGAGGAAGTCCTCCTAGGGATAATAAATTAAAAAATAGAAAAAATTTTATTGTTTTTGAATGAAATGATAGTGTAAATAGTTGATTTATATGAGATGTTTTAAATATATTGAACATAAAAATTATGGTAAACGTTAAGAATGTATAGAATATAAAGTAAGTTATTCATATTAAATTTCTATCATATATTGCAGCTAATATTCATCCTAAATGATTGATTGAAGAATAAGCTATTAATTTTCGTAGAGAGGTTTGGTTTAGCCCACCTAATGCACCAATCAGACTTGATAAAATAATTCTGGTAATAATTAGAGGTTTAAAGATAATATATGAAATTAATATTAAAGGTGCAATTTTTTGTCATGTTATTAAAATTAATGCATTTAATCAAGAAAGACCTTCTATGACATTAGGGAATCAAAAATGGAATGGAGCGGAACCTCTTTTTAATAATAAAGAAGAAAAAATTATTATTTCCATTAAAAAATTAGAATTAATTTTATTTGTATTTAATAAAAATAAAATCGTAGCAAATAAGAACACTGAAGAAGCTAATGCTTGAGTTAAGAAATACTTTAGTGAGGCTTCTGTTGATATTAATTTATTATCTCTTATTAGGGGAATAAAAGATAATAAATTAATTTCTAAACCTATTCAAGCTCCTAGTCAAGAATTAGCTGAGATAGAAATTAGTGTTCCTATTATTAAAATTATGAAAAATACAATTTTTGATGAATTATTAAAAATTAAAAAGAAAAGGATTAGAACCTTTATAAATGGGGTATGAGCCCAGTAGCTTAGTTAGCTTATCTTTTTATATTTTGGTGTATGATGCACAAAAGTTTTTGATACTTTTAGAAATAGTTTGATTCTATTAAATATAATGAATGTAATATTAATTACATGATTTACCCTATCAAGGTAATCCTTTTATCAGGCAATTCATT